TCTAACACCTGTTCCACTTTTGGAAGACCTTGTGTTATATCACCAGATCTTGATTTTTCATATATAAATGTAACTAATGTATTTCCTTCGTAAAGGATTTCCCCATAATGTCCATGAACAGTTGCGCCTGGAGTAGCCAAATAAGGCTTAGCTGATCGTATTACCACAGAGTCAACTTGAACAATTAGAACTTGACCCGATTTTAAATGCGGTCCTTTTTTGGCTATACATACATTTTCACAAACAAACTGCCCAAGACTAACGATTGTAGATGTCTCTTCACAATAATTGTAATGGATAAAATACCAATTCAAATGGAATGGATTCAAAACGATGTTACTACATGAATAGGGATTAAAAATTTGACCATTTTCATCCAGTAAATAATATTTAAGTATTTGAAAAATCTGTTTTAAATTGTCAAGTTGCAAATAGTTAGTTACCAAGATCTGATTATGGGTTATTAAATCGGAAAATAAATCAAAATTATAAATTGGAAAGCCTGTTCCTAACGGGCCCAATGAATTCCTAATTGGAATTAGGGGGTTCTTTTTGATTGATTCTTTTATAACATTGGGAGATTTTACATCGTTGAATGGGCCTATTCGAAAACAATTGGATGATGACAAAATTATCAAAGATTGAGATTCCTTATTTCGATTCAACAACGTATGGATAGTTCCTTGATTTGGATTAAGGGATTCTTGAATCCTTGCCTTGGAATAGGAATAAATGGAAGAAAACGGATTGACATTAGGGCGATCTGATCCGTTCTCAGAGATCAATCCTGAACCTGACAGATCGTTCCTTTTTTCGGTATAAGAAATAGGTGACTTCGCTAAGTCAATTCTTAGAAAATACCTAAGCAAACCATTTGTCCTTATTTCAACAAAGGAAGCACAGGCCTTTTCGATCTTTTTGTCTTGGTCCCAATTCAACACTAAAGAAGTCCGAACTAATTGAATACTTGTGTCCCAAATTTCAAGAATTGGGTCGTAATAAAGGATATAATTGACAACTCGAAGTTGTAGACTATCACTTTCCTGCAAGAGATCTGGCGGGAAAAGTCTTCCTAAATTTATACCATCCGTTTTTTTATATGGGACTACAGGTTGAACCAAAACAAAATACTTTTTTTCATACCTGGAAAGTTTCATTCGTTGGATATAGAGCCAATTTTTCAATTTTTTGTATTCTTTGGAATTTGGTTTTCCCCCTCCTGGTGGTATCAATCGGAATGCCTTATTTGTCTTTCCAGGAAAATGGATATCTCCAGAAAAGATTATCAGTTTCATTTTTTCTGCTTTTTTCTTCACTCGAACCAATCCGCCTACCCGACTTCTTCTATTTAAAGTGATTTGTGTATCTGCCCCAATAATACTATTGTGCCGTACCATTATGGAAGAAGATTCGGCCAAAATGTGGACTTCCACGGGAATAAAAAAAAATGGATTTACTTCCTTTTGGTATTTTGGCCAAAATACCTTGATTCCTCGATACTCAATCAAATCCTCTTCGTTGACGATTGAATTCAGTTCTCTAGTCTCATATTTAGTAAGTCCCGAGCTCTTTCTTATATATCGAGGATCATCGAAATAAGCAAGAATACTATTTCTACGGAGAATACCATTTCTGGGGATTTCCATTGAGATACCTGAAGAAGGTATTAGTTGGTTCTCGCCTTCTTGATTCGACTCAAGTGGGATGATGAATCTATTTCGTCGCCTCTTTGCCAATAAATCAAAATTGCCGTCGAGAATGGCCGGATATCTGCGATTACAACGACCCGTACATTTCATTCGATTAAGTTCTGAATAATCAGGAATCCTATCTCCTTTTTGATTTTTACCAGAAAAATACGAACTAAAAAATTTGTGTCTCGCTTGATTATTAGTTATTGAGGGGTTAGCAATATATCTTGGCTTGACAGAAAGAGAATAAGCGTTCATTTGATCTTGATCCTTGTGGATCGAACAGGGGCCTATACTGTATCTCCAGGGCTCCCCTAATAATATCCATAAATGACTTGTTTTTGGTAAGAGATGAATATTACCATATGTAAATTCAGGTGCATGGTACACATCAGTATTCCAGTGCATTTCGCCCTCTGAGTCAGAATAAATATGTTTTCGAACTTTCTCTTTCAAATTCAAAGTAGATGTTCTCGCGCGAATCTCAGCAATCACTTGTTCTGATTCTACATATTGATCGTTTTGAACTAAAAGAAAACTTTTGGGCGGAATACACACATTGTGTATAATATCTTCACTCTCAATAGTTACATACAAGTCTCTAGAACATAGAAAAGCAGGATGTCCATGACGCGTACGTGTCGGATGAACCAAATCCTCGTTGAATTTTATTTTTCCATTAGAGGGGGCTCGCACATGTTCTGCAGTACCCCCTGTGAATACTCCGCCGGTATGAAAAGTTCTTAATGTTAATTGAGTGCCCGGTTCTCCAATAGATTGACCTGCAATAATACCTACGGCTTCTCCCAATTCGACCAGGTCGTCATGAGCTGGACTCCGGCCATAACATAATTGACAAATCCAAGATGTACTCCTACAAGTAAAGGGGGTTCGAATAGGGATTGGTTGTGCTCTAAAAGTTATGAATCTACTGACAAGTCCAACCCCAATATCTTGATTTCTAGTAGCAATACATCGCGAACCTATATATATATCATCTGCTAATACACGGCCAATTAATGTTTGGATAAAAATCCTGTCCGCCATCATTCCAGTTCGAGGACTTACAGAAATACCTCGAACGGTGCCACAATCTGTTCGACGTACAACAATGTGTTGAACTACTTCAACAAGTCTGCGCGTGAGATACCCTGCATCTGATGTTCGGATAGCTGTATCCACAACCCCTTTACGGGCTCCGTAGCAAGAAATAATGTATTCTGTTAAAGAGAGTCCTTCGCGTAAATTGCTTTGAATGGGTAAATCAATCATTTGCCCTTGGGGATCCGACATTAATCCTCTCATACCTACTAATTGATGTACCTGAGATGCATTTCCTCTGGCTCCCGAAAAAGACATTATATGGACTGGATTAAAAGGATCGGTCATCCGAAAATTAGGATTCATTTCTTGTCGCAAATATTCACTTGTGGCATACCATATTTCGATCGATTGACGTAATTTTTCTACCGCGTGTACATTCCCATAATGATGGTGTTTTTCCAAAATAAAACTTTGTTGTTCAGCGTCTTGAACTAGCCATCTTTTAGAAGGTATTGTTAAAAGATCATCAATTCCTAATGAAATGGATGCGGCGGTAGCTTGTTGGAAACCCAGAGTCTTTACTTGATCCAGGATATGTGATGTATATCCTATTCCATAGTGATCAATAAATCGACTAATAAGTCGTTTCATGGCAGTTCCGTCTATCACTTTATTGTGAAAGACCTGAGTGGGCCGTTCTGCCATCAGTACCTCCATATTGCGCTGAGTAGAATTTGACAATGGACTTGAGTCAGTGATTGGAAAACTTCCTTTTCTAGATCTTGATTCACGTAGAAATTCTGCAATTATGGTCCTAGTTAACCCGGAGAGACTCGAATTCCCGTTGGTAGCATAGAATTACAACAGCCCTGCCAAAACCCCTGTATGGCTTCTTCTATTTCTCGATAAAGAGAAATATGACCAAGAGTGGTTCGAATATATATATAAAGAATTTCTTTTTTTATACTTCGTACTATTAGATAGTGTCCATAAATCTCATAATAGGTCCCCACAGATTCATAGTGAATTTCGATGGGAACTTCTCTTGCAGCAATAACACGTTGATCTAGTCGCCACCGCAGCCACAAAGGACTACCTAAATTGATTCGTTTTTGCCGATAAGCTCCAATTGCATCATAGGGATTACAAAAAAAGGGTTCTTTTTTTTTTGTATACTTATAGTTATTATCTTCATTTTGATAATTTCTAGGATTACATGGATTATACCTATTTACACAAATACCCCGACGATTCCCACTCGTTAAGACATAGAGCCCGCTAAGCATATCTTGGGTTGGTGCCGAAATGGGATCCCCAATAGTTGGAGACAAAAGATTCATATGAGAAAACATAAGTAAACGCGCTTCTGCTTGAGCCTCCAAAGATAAAGGCACATGAACAGCCATTTGATCCCCGTCAAAGTCTGCATTGAAGCCCTTACAAACTAATGGATGTAAACAAATAGCGCGCCCTTCCACTAAAACGGGGAGGAATGCCTGTATGCCTAATCTATGCAGAGTAGGCGCTCTATTCAGCAATACAGGATGGTCATCCAGAATTTCCTGAAGTATTTCCCATACAATCGGTTTTTTTTTCCGAATTTGACTCTTAGCAACTCCTATGTTCGAAGCAAGATGTTTTCTAATTAGGTCACGAATTACAAATGCCTGGAAAAGTTCTATTGCTATTTCGCGAGGCAATCCACATCGATGTAATGAAAGTGAAGGGCCCACGACAATCACGGAACGTCCTGAATAATCGACCCGTTTACCAAGCAGAGTCTCGCGAACTCTCCCTTCTTTGCCTTCAATTACATCTGAAAGCGACTTGTAAACTCTATTATGATCATCCCTCATTGGTTGTCCGCAGATTCCATTATCAAGAAGTGCATCCACGGCTTCTTGTAGCAATTTTTCCTGAGATATTATTAATTCTTCTGGCGTAGCTATACTTGTTGTTAATAGATCTGTAAGAGTATTATTCCGATAGATAATTCTTCTATAGATTTCATTAATATCCGAGGTCACTAGTTTATCCTCATCTATATGATAGATGGGTCTCAACTCAGGAGGAAGAACTGGTAATAGACACAAAACCATCCATTTTGGTTCTATATTTGTTCGAATAAAATGCTTAGCCAATTCTATGCGTCTAAGCAAAAAATCTTTTCTTCTTCCAACTTTTCGATCTTCCCATTCATTCCCTGTGGGTTCCTCTTCCTCCAATTCTTTCCATTCTACCAATGAATAGTCTATAATAATTCGT